ATTTGTAATTCCATCACTTAGGCGCCTATCAAAAAAATTAATTACTTCAGAAAAAACTCTTATACCTTGAGTTAAGAAGTTTCTATAGAAAAAATCAATATAACCACGATTATATGACCAAGCATATATTACATATATTGTTTTATCACCAAAAATTTTCAGTTTCTTAGAAATCATTTTAACAAATGAATTAAAGAAATATAAATTTTGTAAAGATGAATAAACGGGCTTATAGAAAAAAAATGCTATCAGGATTCCGCAAGAAGCTATACTGACTGAAAAAGTTGCATTTGTTATAAATTCATACCAATCCCAACTCATCAATATTTTTTTATTTTGATGTAAAAGGTTTATAGACGGAGTTAACGCTTTGGATAATATATCCAACTGCATTCCTTTTTCATTGGATTGATAGAATAAAGGAATTCCTATGACTCCAATGAACAAAGTAAATAAACCTAATACAAGCATAGGAAATAACATAGTATTGTCCGACTCATGGGGATAGGAAAAACTGTTCTTAGTCTCGAAATCCGAAATAGTAAAGAAGGGCACCGTGATACTTTTTCCATTAAGCCGATTTTTTTTTTTGAAAAAAAAAGGAATTGACTTATCATTATTCCTTATTAATAAAGGTAATAAGGAAAAGTTGGTTTGAATCATCCCTTGTCCTTCTCTACCCCATAAAGATGTTGAATAGACCGAGCTTTTTTTTTTCACACTATAAGGTTGAAAATAAACATTTAAATGGCCCTCAAAAGTAAGTAAATATATCCTAAACATATAAAATGCCGTTAATCCCGCAGTGGAAAAAGCGATTATTGCAAAAATCGGTGAATACAACCAACTATCATTAAGAATTTCATCTTTGGACCAAAAACATCCAAGGGGCGGAATACCACAAAGAGAAAGTGTACCTACTAAAAAAGATGTTTTTGTAATAGGTACCTGTTTTTTTAAACCTCCCATAAGACCCAAATTCTGGCTTTTATCTGGAGAATAGCCAACAATAGTTTCCATTGAATGAATAATAGATCCGGAGCCTAAAAACAACAATGCTTTAGAATAAGCATGAGTGATCAAATGAAACAAAGCCGCTTCATAAGAACCCATACCAAGAGCCAACATCATATATCCTAATTGAGACATTGTAGAATAAGCTAAACCCTTCTTAATATCTTTTTGAGCAAGACCTAAAGTGGCCCCTAAAAATAATGTTATTATACCTATCAAAGCTATTAGATTCATTATGGAAGGTAAAACTATTAAAAGCGGGAGAAGCCGGGCGACAAGAAAAATTCCGGCCGCGACCATAGTGGCAGCGTGTATAAGAGCTGAAATAGGGGTAGGCCCTTCCATAGCATCGGGTAACCATACATGAAGGGGAAATTGAGCAGATTTAGCAATTGCACCAGCAAATAAAAGAAAGGCACATAAAGTATAAAAGAAAAAATTACCTTCATTATTATAAACCAAGTTAGTGAATATTTCAAATAAATCCCGAAATTCTAAACTGCCCGTTATCCAATAAAAGCCTAAAATTCCTAATAATAAACCAAAATCTCCAACGCGATTCGTCACAAACGCTTTTTGACAAGCATTCGCTGCAGTAGGCCGGGTGAACCAAAACCCTATTAATAGATAAGAACACATTCCAACGAATTCCCAAAAAAAATAAATTTGTATCAGATTAGAACTAGTAACTAATCCTAACATTGACGTATTGAAAAAACTCATATAAGCAAAAAACCTCAAATATCCCTGATCATGACACATATAATGATCACTGTAAATAAGAACCAGAATTCCAACAGTAGTGATTAATATTAACATAATAGAAGTAAGTGGGTCAACTAAATAACCAAATTCTAAAGAAAAGTCATTATTGATAGTCCACGACCATATAGATAGATAGATAGAAGGGTTAGTCGTTTGTTGAATAGCCAGATAGGTTGAAAAAAGCATAACTATACTTAAGAATAAAATACTAGGAAAAACCCACATACGGCGAAGATCGTTTATTGCGGTGGGAAAAAGTAGAAGCCCTGCTCCTATTAATATAGGAACTGAAAGGGGAATAAAAGGTATAATCCATGAATATTGATATGTATATTGCATAAAAAAAATCATTTTTATGTTAATTAATTGTTTCTGATTTACCGGCTCTTAGTTTTTTTGAAATGAAAGGGGTCAGTTAATAAAAAAAAATTAAAATAGAAAAAATGAAAAAATATAAAAAATATAGAAGTTTATAGGCTTAATTATTGGTACGTATTATTACAATAATTTATATATCTATAGAACAAGGATAAAAAATTACACCAAAATAAATTGAATAATAAAAAATTCTAATTTTTACCAGAAAAGTTATTTTTTTTGTTGGCTTATTCATAAACCACTAGATTTTTGGAACTGAATTAATTGTCTTTTATTGTAATAAAAGACATTTCTTTTTTTAGTAAAGGCTAGGATCTTCAAACCATAACATCCAATACTTGGCGTTCCCTAAAATGAAAAGTAGGAATTTCTAAAATAGCTTTTAGAAGTTGAATAGATTAAGTACTAGTCTCTTGCACATTTTAAAATTAGATGAAAATTGTACTCTTTGGGCCAATTAAATCCATTTTTTCATTTAAAAATGAATAAGGTACGGGGGTTGGTTTATTAAAACTTTTTTCTTTTTTTATGTATTTTAGCTCATTTTTTACCTGTATAAATACAGGTAGGACAACAAAAAAAATTATACAGAGATATAAAGAAGGGTACACAGTCTTTTTTTTTTTACTACTATATTTTATATTTACGCAATTTTTATTTTTCTATATTCATTTTTTTAGAAGGGGTATACTGGCTAAAAAATAAATAGAGAGCCGGATAATTAATAGTCAAAACCAATTGGTTTTTTTGAATAATAGATAATAGATGTCTTTGACATCCAATTATAGAAATTAAAAACTTCTTATATTTTTTAATGGCAGTTCCGAAAAAACGTACTTCTATCTCAAAAAAACGTATCCGTAAAAATCTTTGGAAAAAGAAAGGATATTGGGCAGCATTGAAAGCTTTTTCATTAGGTAAATCTCTTTCTACAAGGAATTCAAAAAGTTTTTTTATGCAACAAACAAACAAATACTAAAAGATTAGAAAAACCTGAGTTGCTTGGATTCGAAAAGTAATTTGTTTCTACTTACTTGTAAATTGTTTATAATGTCTTTATAAGTTTTATATTAGAAGTTATAAAAAAAACTAAATATATATATATATATATATATAATTTTATTCCAATAATATTAATATATAAGTTAATATAGAGATAGAAGGAAAAATTTAGATTCTCTAATGCTTTGTTTTGGCGCAATCAATAACAATGATAAATTTCATTTGTTTTGCTTTTAGAATTCAAAAATTCTTGTTTCTTTGAAATAAAGAATAAACGCAATAAGAAGATTTAACCTGTCTTTTGAGTATGTTTATCGCTTTTATGATGGGGAAAATAAGAATCCCCATCGATATTAAAAAAATAAAAACCCTTTCAAGAAATCTATCTGGACAATTGAATAAAAAAGGGGTTATTGTGATTTTGAACAAGCCGCTATGGTGAAATCGGTAGACACGCTGCTCTTAGGAAGCAGTGCTAGAGCATCTCGGTTCGAGTCCGAGTGGCGGCATGTCGTCTCATCTTCTAAAAAACAAATTACTCGAATAAGTTCAACTCCGAGTTCAATTCAATTATCCTATAATTGAAATTGAACTGAAATCCCCCCCTTTTTTATTTTAAATTTGTTATGATATTTTCAACTTTAGAGCATATATTTACACATATATCCTTTTCAGTCGTTTCAATTGTAATTCTAATTCATTTGCTACCCTTAGTAGTAGACGAAATCGTAGGACTATCTGATTCGTCAGAAAAGGGTATGAGGTCCGCTTTTTCTTGTATAACAGGATTATTAGTTACTCGTTGGATTTATTTGCAACATTTTCCATTAAGTAATTTATATGAATCATTAATCTTTCTTTCATGGAGTTTCTCGAGTATTCATATGGTTCCGTATTTAAAAAAAAAGAAAACTTATTTCAATTTAAACGCAATAACCGCACCAAGTGCTATTTTTACCCAAGGTTTTGCTACGTCAGGCCTTTTAACTGAAATGAATCAATCGGAAATATTAGTACCCGCTCTTCAATCCCATTGGTTAATGATGCACGTAAGTATGATGCTATTGGGATATGCAGCTCTTTTATGCGGATCATTATTATCACTAGCTCTTCTAGTTATTACATTTAAAAGCTTCATACTTCATTTTATTAAAAGCAAAAATTTCGTAAACGAGCCATTTTCGCCGGGCGAGATTATATACATAATAGAAAAAAAGAATCGTTTAATAAATACTTTTTTTCTTTTTTTTAGGAATTATTACAGGTTTCAATTGATTGAACAATTGGATTTTTGGAGTTATCGTATTATTAGTCTAGGGTTTATCTTTTTAACGGTAGGTATTCTTTCGGGAGCAGTATGGGCTAATGAAGCATGGGGGTCATATTGGAATTGGGATCCAAAGGAGACTTGGGCATTTATTACTTGGACCGTATTTGCAATTTATTTACATATTCGAACAAATAAAATTTTTAAAAGTGAAAATTCTGCAATTGTGGCCTCGATGGGCTTTCTTATAATTTGGATATGCTATTTTGGGGTTAATTTAGTAGGAATAGGATTACATAGTTATGGTTCATTTACATTAACATCTAATTGAATTGAATTGAATTGAAGAAAGTACTTGAAAAATAAAAAAACATAGGAACGTATATAAGAAAACTTGGTGGAATCAAGCGAGAACCCTTTGCTTTGATTTTTTTCATTTCCATTACTTAATTCAAAAGGTTCTCACTTGATTATATACCTACCTGATTATAATATAACTTTTATTTTACTCAAACTTCAAATAAGAAAAGTACTTCTTTTTCATTGTCCAACAAACAATTTTAAAAATCATCAGATTTTTATTTGATTTCTTGGTTTACTCGCGAAAACTATGGATAAAAAAAATTAGATAGAAGAGCTTCGACTTTATCAACTGATAGTGAGAAAACCAAATCTGGATAAATGCCAATAGATATTACAGGGAAAAGAATAGAGATCGAAAGAAACACTTCTCGCGGCCCGGAATCAACAAAATAAGAGTTTTGGGCATTAAAAAGATTGTATCCATAGAACATCTGACGTAACATAGATAATGAATAAATAGGAGTTAATATTATTCCAATTGCCATTCCAAAAGTAATTAGTATTTTGGACATTAAAAGATATTTTTGGCTAGTAAGTATTCCAAAAAATACTATCAATTCTGCAACAAAACCGCCCATGCCCGGTAATGCAAGCGAGGCCATTGATAAGATACTGAAAGTCGTAAATATTTTTGGAATTGTGATAGCCATTCCGCCCATTTCATCAAGATAAACGAGACGTATTCGATCATAACTTATTCCTGCCAAGAAAAAAAGTGCAGCACCAATAAATCCATGAGAAATTATTTGTAAAATGGACCCATTGAGTCCTGTATCGCTTATAGAACTAAGTCCTATAATTATGAAACCCATATGAGATACGGAGGAATAAGCTATTCTTTTTTTTAAATTACGTTGACCAGGAGATGTTGAAGCTGCATAGATTATTTGAATTGTGCCGACTATCATCAACCAAGGAGAAAATAGAGAATGGGCGCGGGGCAGTAATTCCATATTTATCCGAACCAACCCATACGCTCCCATTTTTAATAAGATTCCAGCTAGAAGCATACAAGTACTGTAATGTGCCTCTCCATGAGTGTCTGGTAACCAAGTATGTAAGGGTATAATCGGTGATTTAACAGCAAAAGCAATAAAAAATCCAATATAGAAGAGAATTTCGAGTTCTATAGGATACGATTGATTAGCTGATGTTTCAAAATTTAATGTTGGTTCATTAGAACCAGCTAAACAAATACCGAGAATTGCCATTAATAAAAAGGCCGAACTTCCCGCAGTGTACAAAATAAATTTTGTCGCTGAATACAAACGTTTCTTTCCTCCCCACATGGATATAAGTATATAAACAGGAATTAATTCTAATTCCCACATGATGAAAAAAAGTAAAATGTCTTGAGAAGAAAATGGTCCAATTTGACCGCTATACATTGCTAACAGCAGAAAATGGAATAATCGGGACTCTCGAGTAACCGGCCGAGACGCTAAAGTAGCTAAAGTAGTGATAAACCCCGTTAGCAAAACGGGTCCTATAGAAATTCCGTCTATTCCCAATCTCCAGGAAAAAGAAAAAAAAGGGCTCCATTTATAATCCTCTATCAGTTGGATTAAGGGCTCGTCCAATTGGAAATGATACCCGAATGCATAGGTTGTTAGAAGGAGTTCTATTATACATATAGAAATAGTATACCACCTAATTACCTTATTTCCTCTATGAGGAAAAAAGAAAATTAGGGAGCCCGCAAATATTGGAAAAACTACAACTATCGTTAACCAAGGAAAAAGATTCGTAGTAAAAATAAAATACACTTGGACCAGAAAAGCGCGTGCTCAAATATATTTTTTTGAGCACGCGCTTTTGTCGGTAAAGGTAAAAAAATCAAATGTAGTCGTATTCAAATCAGGTTTTTTGGAACGTATCAATAAGCTAGACCCATACTTCGAGTTGTTTCATGCCACAAATAAACCCGAACACTCAAGAAATCCGTTGGACACGCGGATTCACATCTTTTACAACCCACACAATCCTCTGTTCTTGGAGCAGAAGCAATTTGCTTGGCTTTACACCCCTCCCAAGGTATCATTTCTAATACATCTGTGGGGCAAGCTCGGACACATTGGGTACACCCTATACACGTATCATAAATCTTTACAGAATGTGACATTGGATCTCTCTATAATTTTTTTAATAAAAAATTTTCGATCTAGTAAACTTGTAAATGAATCATATATTTAGATACTAGATGAATCAATGATTTTGATTTCTCAGAATTTTTCTAATCAATCTACTTATGGATCGACTCATAAGAGAGAACCAAGATACTTTTATTTCTTATATTTTCGCAAATAAGATCATACAGAATGTATAATATACGCTAATTCGAATTTATGAATATTCTAATTTGTATGGTTAATATTAATTCATACTACTTATTTAACAAATTCGATTGATTGATACGAATTGATTTTCTATTACGATAAATTGACGATACAATAGCTGGTCCAATAGCTGCTTCGGCGGCTGCAATGGCTATAACAAAAATGGAGAAAATATTTCCTTTTAATTGGCGGCTATCAAAAAAATCAGAAAACGTTACTAAATTTATATTAACCGCATTCAGTATAAGTTCAAGACACATAAGAGCTCTAACCATATTTCGGCTGGTGATCAATCCATAGATACCGATAGAAAATAAGTAGGCACTCAAAACAAGTACATGTTCCAGCATCATTGAACAACTCCTTATTAATTTCAATATAACATGAATAACAAGACAACCCATTCAATTTACGAGAATATAATATAAAAACAAAGTATGGAACAAATAAATTGGGAATAAAAAGAATTTCGATTTTCGACATAAACAATTTAAAATTCTGGAAATAAATCTGATAACACAGAATGAAATTTGATTTGGATTGCTGTTGATAAGTCAATATAATTATTATTATTTTATTGGCGCGCCACGGAAATTGCACCTATCAAACCGGCTAAAAGAATTATCGAAATGAATTCAAAGGGAAGAAAAAACTCTGTTGATAAATGAATTCCAATTTGTTGACTATTACTTATCAAATCATGTTCTATAATCTGGTTTGACCTTGTAGTCCAAATAATCCCGTACCATGACATATCTGTAATAGTAGTCATTAGTAAACCAAACATACTTGTACAAACCAACAAAGTAACACCATTCCCAACGGTCCAAAGATGAAAATCTTTGTAATATTCTGAACCGTTCATAAACATTACAGCAAATATGATTAAAACATTTATAGCTCCCACATAAATAAGGAGCTGTGCAGCAGCTACAAAATAGGAATTTGATAGAATATAGAATAGGGATATAGAAACAAGAACTAATCCTAATGAAAAGGCAGAAAAAATTGGGTTTATAAGTAATACTACTCCTATACCGCCTAAGATAAGACCTAATCCCAGAAAGATTAAAAGAAAATCATGTATGGGTCCATGCAAATCCATTATATGTAGGATAAGAGATAAAAAAAAATTTTTCATGACCTTATTGAGACCAGACCAGCAACAATAGTTGATTTAATGATTCATAAGAAATTTCTCCTCGCATTAATTAAATTAATTAAATTGTAGGGGGTATGAATTAATGTGGGTACAGTTTTTGTACAAATTTCATGTTTTATCTGAATAGAGCAGCTCGAATACGAAATGAACCGTTTCGAAATAACGTCAGAGATATAAATTACTGAAGTACTTCAAAATTTTTCTTTAATCGAGGATTTACTGATTTTTTATTTGAGGCGAATTCAAAATAGTTCTAATTGTATAATCATCAATTACTACTATCGGTAAACGGCCCAGAGCTATTTGATTATAATTCAATTCGTGACGATCATAAGTAGAAAGTTCATATTCTTCCGTCATTGCTAAACAGTTTGTTGGACAATACTCAACACAGTTACCACAAAATATACAGAGTCCGAAATCAATACTGTAATTAAGTAATCGTTTCTTCCGAATATCAGTTTCTAATTTCCAATCAACGACGGGTAGATCTATAGGACATACACGAACACATACTTCACAAGCAATACATTTATCAAATTCAAAATGGATTCGACCGCGGAAACGCTCCGCGGTGATTACTTTTTCATAAGGATATTGAATAGTTATGGGTAAACGATTTATGTGGGATAGGGTAATCATGAAACTTTGGCCGATGTACCTTGCAGCTCGTACTGTTTGTTGACCATAATTCATGAACCCAGTTAACATAGGGAACATATCGTGAATATATATATATTTTTTTTTTATTTCTCGTGTTTGATCCAAGTTGGAAATATAGGATATCCTAGCCTTTTATAGTTTATAGTGAAAATAGTTGAGAAGAAGTTGTTAATAATAGATTACCAAGAGAAAGAGGTAAAAGAAATTTCCATCCAAGATTCAATAGCTGATCCATTCTTATCCTAGGTAAAGTCCATCTTGTTGTGATAGGAATGAACAAGAACAAATAAGTTTTAGCTAATGTAATAAAGATATCAATTGTGAGTTCAAAAACACCAAAACCATATGGTTTATTTATTTCAAAAAACTCATATAAAAATATGTGCGGAATAGAGATAGTCCAGCCTCCCAAATAAAGCACTGTTACGTATAATGAAGAAACTAATAGGTTTAAATAAGAAGCAACATAAAATAAACCAAATTTGATACCCGAATATTCGGTTTGATAACCTGCTACTAATTCCTCTTCTGCTTCTGGTAAATCAAAAGGTAATCTTTCACATTCTGCTAGGGAAGAAATTATAAAAATAATAAACCCTATAGGTTGACGCCACAAATTCCATCCCCAAAAACCATATTTTGATTGTGCCTCAACAATATCAACTGCACTTGAACTGTTAGATAATCATAGTCGGCGGTACCATCAGAATTTCCATCGCTATTCCAGAACCGTACATGAGATTTTCACTGCATACGGCTCCTTGAGGACCTTAAATAAATCTAAGGGTCGAGTCTTTTTCTTTTGATATGTTTATAAGATAGATAAAGAAAAAAGATATTGTACGATCCCGAATTAGACCAATTGAATTCTATTTGTTCTGCTTTAAAAATTATATCTATTTATTATTAAATTAATTAGAATTAAAGCGCTTCTGAATTGATCTCGTCCTTTGCTTTAATAATTGAAAAAAAGATTTTGAAATTCTTTTTCTTGAGTAATAACTTAATTATTCAATCAAATACTCGTTATAAAGATATCAAGAACTTTTCCTTTTTACAGACGAAAAGAATTATACATTAATTCATAAATTCTAATCTGAATTCTATCTATATTCATATAGAACAAATAAAAGTATAAAGAAAGAATAAAAAAAGTTTTTATACTTTAATTGTATTTCTTCTTTTTCTTTTTTGTCGTTTCTATGTCTTCTTTCGGTTTCTTCGAAAAGTTGATTTGCAAAATCAAAACAAAGGATTATTTCGTTTCCAATAGTCATTTAGTTAATCGACGGATAGGAGCATACTCGGGATCGGAATTGTAGGGAGTACTGTCTAATCATTTCTACTAACTTAAAGCCCTAATTAATATTCTTTGTACATTATGTATAAATATTCTTATTCGTTTACATAATCTCTATTACAAATCCTTTGTGTATCTTGGTGTTTCTACTCATCCACTCGTTTTTGTTAAATCATGCGTTACGTTAAGTTAATCCATGTCTGATACTACATACAAATGATAATGAAAACTCCACTATAGTGTATATTTTTAGCCCGCTTCAAGTCAGGATGACTAGTTACCCAATCTTGGGGTAAAGGTTTTCGTTTGCTTATGTTTATTTCCGTTCGGCTCTCTAACATTTATACCTAGAAAATGAGACTCAATCTTTTTACAGCTAGTTTAAGCTGTTTTCTTTCACTCATATAACTCTCGGGTTTAGTTCATCCAGCTGAATATTGAATAAAAAATGAAGATATTTACTGAACTTGTCCCGCCCCCTTACTATAAAATAGAAAGGAACACGTAGACAAATTTTTATGTCTTAACGACTCGCACGTAGAGATATTGATAACACACATAAAGTTAATGGTATTTCATAACTAATCGATTGAGCAGCAGCTCGTAGACCACCTAAAAAAGAATATTTATTATTTGATCCGTATCCTGACATAAGAAGGCCAATGGGAGCAATACTGGAAACGGCAATCCAGAAAAAAACACCGATATTGAGGTCTGATAAAACAAGGCGAGAACCAAAAGGAACTACCAAATAGCTTAATAAAATGGATATGACCGCTATGGAAGGTCCGATACTAAATAAACGAGTATCTCCTCTAGATGGAAAGAGGTTTTCTTTGAAAAGTAATTTTGTCCCATCAGCTAAAGCTTGCAGAACTCCTAATGGCCCCGCGTATTCAGGTCCAATACGTTGTTGTAGCCCTGCAGATATTTCTCTTTCTAACCATACAATTACTAGTACACCCATTGTTATTCCCAATACAGGAGTAAAAACAGGAATAAGTATCCATAGAATTCCATAAGCCTGTTTTAAAAGTTCCAATCTAGAAAAAGAATTTATATCTTGTACTTCTATTTTATCAATTATCATTTTAACGATCAACTTCTCCCATAATGATATCTATACTACCTAGTATTGTCATAATATCTGCCAATTTCATTCTTTTAACTAACTGAGGAATAATTTGCAAATTGATAAAACCAGGCGGTCGAATTTTACACCTCCAAGGAAAACCACTCTGATCCCCTATCAAAAAAATTCCCAATTCCCCCTTTGGGGCTTCAACTCTTACATAGAGTTCTTGTTTTGGCAATTCAAATGTAGGAGAAGGTTTTTTACTAATAAATCGATAGTCAAAGTCATTCCATTCTGGATTCCTTTCTCGATCAAAATATCGGATTTCTAAATTCTCATAAGGCCCCCCCGGAATTCCTTCTAGAGCCTGTTGAATAATTTTTATGGATTCTGTCATTTCGCCAATGCGGACTAGATATCGAGCTAACGAATCTCCTTCTTTTTGCCACTGTACTTCCCAATCAAATTCGTCGTAACACTCATAATGATCAACTTTACGGAGATCCCATTTTATTCCAGAAGATCTCAGCATTGGTCCTGATAAACCCCAATTTATTACTTCCTCTCTTCCAATAAAGCCTACCCCCTCAACCCGTTCTAAAAAAATAGGATTTCGTGTAATAAGTTTTTGATATTCAGTAACTCCTGTTAAAAAATAATCGCAAAAATCTAAACATTTATCTATCCAGCCATAAGGTAAATCAGTCGCTACTCCTCCAACACGAAAAAAATTATGCATCATTCTCATACCAGTGGCAGCTTCAAATAAATCATATACTAATTCTCTTTCTCTGAAAATATAGAAGAAAGGAGTCTGCGCCCCAATATCTGCCATAAAAGGGCCGAGCCATAACAAATGCGAAGCGATACGACTCAACTCCAACATAATTGTTCGGATATAACTGGCTCTTTTAGGTACTTGAATATTTCCGAACAACTCTGGTCCGTTTACGGTTATGGCTTCTGTGAACATAGTAGCTAAATAATCCCAACGCGTTACATAAGGCAAATATTGTATAATTGTTCGGTTTTCCGCAATTTTTTCCATTCCTCGGTGTAAATATCCTAATATAGGTTCACAATCAATAACATCTTCACCATCGAGAGTAACGATCAGGCGAAGAACCCCGTGCATTGATGGGTGGTGGGGTCCCATATTTACTATCATGGGTTCATTTCTTGTAGCTGGTATATTCATAGGTTTTTACTCGATTCATTTTTTCATGAATTACTGAAAGTGAAAATAAGTTCATTAAAATTCAAGATCTACTAAATCAAATAATTCAAAATGTCTCTTTAAATTAAAGCGTTTTTGATTTACGAATATCTAATTGATTAATTAATTGTTTATAACATATTCTATTTTTCTTTGACAAATAAGACAGCATCCTTTGGCGTTTTCCCAAAATTTTCCGTAGGCCTCTCTGAGATAAATAATCTTTTCTGTGCACTTCCAAATGTGAAGAAAGTTTTCGTATCCTATTAGTTAGCCTTAGTATTTGAAATGCAACAGACCCCCTGTTTTCTTGTTTTTCTTCGTGCGAAATAACCGAGATGGATGACTTTTTTACCATAAAATTAAATTGTACCCCCACGGATCTTTAATTACTAGATATATTTTTTTTATATCAATAAAAAAAGTGCTACTCTTTTTTTTTGCATACGCATATTATAATAATCTTCATTTTGGATTTTGGTAAAAATTCCCAATTTGAAAATAGTATTCCAATAGGTTGGCAAATAGATGGTCGTCTACACTCACAAAAGATAAAAATTCTACCCTTACCTTAAAGAAAACCTAAAAATAAATAAAGTCCGAGAACTAAAGTCAATCCGTATTTGACTTTTTTGCAGTAATTCATTTTTCAAATTGTGGATACATATGTATCCTTAGTAGACCGAAACGACTGCCATTATTGGTATCAAACCAATAGCGATTCATACAAGCGAAATCTTCTAATCGATAATTCGGCCAAAGAAAAAATTTTAATTTCATTTGTGTATTTGTCTCTCTTTTTTTTTTATTCAAAACTACCAGATTTTCATTCCAAAATGGCGCATTTAGAAGCATAACATTTCGATTGATTGAATAGAAACAAATTAGAATTCTGAATTCTCTACGATGTCTAGGGGATAAAATATTTTCAGGAACAAACAAATCATAATAAGTTTTGTCTCGATTTTCAGTTATCTTTTGAGGTTTTGGAATTAATTCATCAGAATTCTTCTTATCAACACGGCCTTTTTCTCCGGACCTTTGATTAATTGTGTGATTGCTGTTATGAACCACCGAAATACCCATAGTTTGATACATAATAAATTGTCCTGTCCTTTTTATAGCCAGAGGAACGGGTTCAAGAATAAATATTCTTTTTTTTAATGATTTTGTATTTGTAAAAATGAAATTTTTATCGATCTTTAAAATATCCAGACTCATTTCCCCCCTTTGAATAGAGGTTAGAGCAATTTCTTTTGGGTTTAGCAGTCTAAGCAGGAGACAATATACATTAACGTTATTGATTAATTTTTTATTTAAAACTCGATTATATTTAAATTGAAACAGCAAATATCTGTTCAGTATGAAAAAAAAATTTTTGTCGATGTCATCCGTGTATTTTTTTTTTATTTTCTCTTTTTTCATCTTTGATTTCATATAATTTTCTTCAATAGATTTTTCATAGTTTAATAGAGTTGATTCAAAATCTGTTTGGACTGTGCATTCTTTTTCCCTTTGTTTTTCTAATGAAAAAATTGATAGAAAAATAGATCCTTTTTTCTTTACAGTGGTGGTTTTATTTTCACAGGCATTTTCATTTCCATTAAAATTTAAAAGGAGCAACTTAATTGGTATGGTCCATGGTTTCATTTTATAGGAATTAGAAAGCATCCAAAATTCAGGAAAAAACAAATTTTTTTTTATGGAACAATTTTCTAGTTCTTCATTCATTCTCATCCAATCAAAAAGTTTTTTGTTTTTATTGGATGGGTTGATCCCTCGATTTTTCTGAATCGTGGGAAAAAAAAATTCGTTTTTTTTATCCTTTTTCTTTCTAAAACAAAAATGGATAAATATCCAATGAAAAAATTTTCTTTTCCGGTTTTTCTTTATATGTATAATATTCACTTCTACTAGATAATTGTTGATCAGAATATCTCCCAGAATATTAAAAGATTGGCGTTTATTTTCATCGTAATTAGAATAAATATTTCGGTTTTGATTTATTTGTAAAGAAAATCCAGAAATGGTGGAATTTTTATTATCTTCAGGCCTTATAAAATTATATGATAAAAGATCGTATCTATTTTGTTTTTTACCATTTTTGTGGTTTTCGAAGTTAATTAATCGATTTTTTTTATATGAATCATATTTATTTAAATGGTTTTTTTTACCTATAACTATAAAGCGGTGATTTATTCTATTTCTACTCTTTGGTAGTATGAACTGAGAGAAATAATTTTGATAATAATCTTTTAACCCATTTTTACATTGATGTATTGTTCGCAAATTACGGAGATTCTTATGGGTCAATTCGGAATGTAAAATTTTCTGTGTTCCAATAAAATAATTCTTTATTTCATTTTTAAGAAAAAGAGATTTTACATTAGATTGAAAGACAGATATTAATCTTAACTTATATAAATAAAAAAAGTTCAAAACCGTATTTTGTGATAATTTGTAAAAGACATATGCTTGTGACAAATAAGAGAAATCACAAAAAGAATGTAACTTCTTATTTCTAATAGTAGAAAGTGCCTTTGTTTTTGTTATAGTATAAACAAATTGAGTTATACTTTGGTTTGTTTTAGCAATTTTTTCTTGATTTGTTTCATTTTTGTAAATATAGCAACCGTATTTATTAAACTTTTTTTTCTTTTTTTGAAAAAAAGAAAAAAAAGGTTGTAGATTTATTCTATAAAGATTATTGATATATAAAAAGATATTTCTATGTATCCTTTCAAAGAAAAAGTTTATAAAAAATTTTGTTTTATGGGTTAGTCGAATATTTGTTCTTTTTAATAGTTGCAAAATCGTTTTTGGCGATTCCAATCTTTTATCATCATAGCTCATTTTGTTCCAACTAATTTTTTTATTTATATCTAGGCTTATAAATTCGTTTTTATTGGCTTTTGAAATTTTTTGTATTTCATTTACGATTGTGCTTGTTCTAGCAGCTAGCCCTTGTATTTTTTGTTTTGTCAATGCACAAGTTGTACAATTCGGAGATTGAATATTACTGGACAATTCATGAATAAAATTTTGTTCTTTTTTTTGTTTACTCAATTCATCTATTTCTTTAAATCCAAATATTCTTAGTTTTGTTATTTTTTTTTTTATAACTAGAATGTTTTTAATAAACCTTTTTTTTGTTTTTTTTAAGCCATTTATAAAAACTGTAATTCTTTCTTTTAAAATTATTAGAACCCAAAAACATTTTTTTTGAACTTTTTTCATTTTTTTTTGTAGTTCTTTAAAAATAGGTTCAAAAAATGAAAGTTGTTTTTGTGGAGAACCACAAGGAAGTTCAGATTCCTTTCCTAAAACTGTTAAAAAAAAAAAATCATTTGTTTGTTCTTTATTTTTCAGTAGATAGGTATATCTTTTTCCTAACTTAGATTTGTGCCAAGGTTTCAGACGAAAAGGAAATAGGATCTTTATCTGAATACCGTCTCTTAACCAGTTTTTTGGGAATTCTGTTTCTGATAATTGAACGCCGTTATAAGTGCATTTAACATGCATTTCTTTTCGCCAATCCGTTAAATCCTCGTACCATTCAGGAAATTGAAATAATAGTATACGAGTAATATTTTTAACTATTATCAATGATGGTAATATTATATATTTTCTCAGAATTGATTGGGTTACTAACAGAAGCCCTCTTATTATTTGAGCGACTACAAAGCTATCCCAGGCTTCGTATATGTCTATACGTTTTTTTTCTCGTCTTTTTTCTGATTTTTTTTGATTACTCCCTTTTGGCTTTTTATCTGTATAATCCATAATTTTGAATTCTGTATTTTTCCACAGCCAATTTTTAAATCCTTTTTTAAAAAGATCTAAAATATAAAAATAAAAAGAAGGGTCATTTTCTATTCGATCCAAAAAAGTGGGGGAATGTATATTTCCTTCAAAAACTTTACAAATAATTGTTTTCCGCCTTTGGGCTCGCATTGAGCCTGTAATTATGTCTCGCCTAAAATCAGGTTTTTGTGAATAACGTATCACAGAAATGTTATTTCTTTCAGCGTTTGTTTCATTATTATTAAGATTTTGGGGATTACTAGAAGTATTGCTATCTTTTGGGTCATCATTAAAAATTACTACACGTTTGCTTTTTCTTGAACGAACCGGAGGCTGTTTTCCTAAAAGTTCTTCGTTTTGGGATTCCTCTTGTTCCAAATGGTCCATTAATTTGTATGACCATCGAGGAACTTTTTTTTCGATTTCTTTTAGCTCAATAAAATGTGTGTTTTTTTTTTTTTTGTTAGTATCAGTTTGAACGTTTTCTACTGGAAAAATTTTTTTTCGTCCTTCTGAATTAATTCTTACTTGTTTAGATTCAGATAGTAAATAAAATTTTTTAAATTTAAAATCGAATGTTGGTTTTGGAACAACTTCATTCATTAAATTCAACAAAAAAATAATTTGTTTTTCTAATGATTTTTTATGAATTCTCTCAAAAAATTTTCTTTTCTGCTGAAATTCTAAGTAATTAATAATAACAAAGACACCATAAATTTTATTTATCCGACCCCTTTTTATGTAATTTTGTATGTCAATTTTTTTTTTGATTGAAAGCCAAAACAATTTTAACATTTGTCCACGGGCTGCGCCCTTTAAAACGGGGTCATATACCTTTGGTAAGTATTTTTTTTTTTCTGTTTTAGTATTCCATAATCTATTTCTGTTTTTGAGTCCATCGAGAATAAGAGAATTATTCTTTAGAATTTTATCTATAGTTGGAACTATATTTATAAATTTCTTCGTTAAATTTTTTCTTTTTTCTTTATTTTTATAACTCCAATGATTATACAATTCATTTTCATTCCAAGAGAGTTTATATATGGTAAACAGAGACATCTTACGTTCTATCATTTCGAAAAAGGTTGATAAACTGGGTGGGTGCGTAAAAGATATTCTTTCTTTTCCAGCACTTTGACAGGTATGAAAAAAATA